TGGATTCTAGTGGAATAAGGTATTATATGAATAATACTCTTCCAATCAAAGAAATATTTCAATGATTCCCATCTTTGTATTTCGAAAGGAAAGGGGATACAGATGATACAAAATTTATTCCAACCTAATTATTTTCGATTCTATTTCAACAAATGGGCTCTTATCCGAATTATATATGGACAATGAGGAAGAACGGACCCCTTTTCTTTTTTATTTATTTTCCTTTTTTCAATTATTTTTCAAGGAGCAAGTCGTTCTGTTAAGTGTATACGCACTTTCTATGATAAACAAAATAGATATAGATATAGTGGTTGTCTAACAAAATACTATGCATAATAAGATCTTGTCTTGGGCGAGTCACATATTGCGTATTTATTGCTTGTTTTATTATTTTCGAAATTTGATTTATGCTTTATCGACTCATTTCATATCATGGTTCAAGCGTTAAAAATCTGTGAGGTTTACTACTCCTTTTCTAAATCCGAAGAAGTTCCCATAGAACTCTTGTCAATGGCTCGATCAATTCCTTTTTCGGAATGCTAAAAAAAAGATTACGTTATTTTTTTAATATATGCCCATACCATTTTTCTTCATTGATTTTATTCTTGTGATGGATATTGGGATTCATATTGGAAATAATAATAAATCTAGGAATTAGAACCATAACCATAAGAGTAAGAGTTCCCTTTCGATTATTTCAGATTGATCGGAATAAATAAATGTAGCAAAGAAAAAGAAATCGAATTGGGTGCTATGTACATTCTACATATGGACATATATGAAGATAATATTGTAGATTGATCTATATTAAGCCTCTATCTTTTCTTTATTATAGAGTACAACTTTATACACTACAATAACACTAATAGATAGTATGGTAGAAAGAAATATACGAATATTTCTTTCTACCATACTATTGGATCTCATAGAATACTGCTAATTCTAGTCCACTCATTTCATTTAAGACAAGAAATTAGAATCCTTTTCATTTTTTTTCTTCAATCATTGATAAAAACTCAGAAGTCAAGTTTCATTCAAAGTAATTAATTATTTTGACTGACAGTTTTTACGTAAATGATAAGTAGAAAAGCAGTAGGAACTAGAATAAACAGTGCAGTAGCAATAAATGCGAGAATATTTACTTCCATAATCTCATCGTTTTTTTACTTCGCAATAACTCGGGATTTAATCCCATAGAGATGATAAATCTTTCGCCTGTAAATTCAATGGATGAATTACCTCTCGATGCGATGATGTTGATCCTATTCAATATCATGAATAACAATATCTGAGCTATCAAATCAATTCATCGTCGAGAATTGAATAGTATAACATAGACAGATCTTTTATCCATACCGAATTCAAAATTGGATTCCTGATCCAATCAAGAATTCTTTTATTTCTCATTCTTTTCTGTTCTTTCTTTTCTATAACTTACCCTACATCTTCCTTGTACAATAATCTGATGAAGTATCATCAGACCACCTCCCCACTTCCATTAGTCATAAACCCAAACAAACAATAGAAGTGAAATGGAAAAAGAAAAGCGAGAGATGAATTGATGTATTTATTGGATCCGTCGGGACTGACGGGGCTCGAACCCGCAGCTTCCGCCTTGACAGGGCGGTGCTCTGACCAATTGAACTACAATCCCAGGGAAATAAGGGATATAGCAGAAAATTGGATTCTTTTTTATTCCTCCGTATCAGGTATTTCTGAAGGACAAGGGGGTTATCCCATCTCATGGTAGATTGGCGAATTATTGGGCCGAGCTGGATTTGAACCAGCGTAGACATATTGCCAACGAATTTACAGTCCGTCCCCATTAACCGCTCGGGCATCGACCCAGGAAGAATCCATTTTAGGCTTATTGGTAATCCATGATCAACTTCCTTTCGTAGTACCCTACCCCCAGGGGAAGTCGAATCCCCGCTGCCTCCTTGAAAGAGAGATGTCCTGAACCACTAGACGATGGGGGCATACTTGCCCGACCGCCCTCATACTATGATCATAGTATGAACAATTTTTTGAAATTGTCAATATAATGAAATGATATGATTAGATCCGAAGGATCTTTCTGTTTTTCACGATTTCAGAGAATTTTTGGATTCGTCATTCATGAATCATTCATTCTAATCGCTATTCTTTATATAAATCTATTATAGTTATAGAAATCGATATTCTATTAAATACAAATAATACAACAGATAGCATTCGTTCGGGTAGTGATTTGTCCTTCAGAAAAGAGAAAAGGGGATTCAATTCCGTTTCTTCCGCTTTTGTTCATTGATTCGGTCATTGTTAAAATGAGATATGCCTATCTCTATCTTACACTAAGCTAGGACATTAACAAAGGACAAATCTGGCAAGAGGGATCAACAAGTTATCGAAAATTGTTTTTTCTCTAAGAATTGGCTTCAAGGGACAAGGAGAATCTCTTCATTATCCGATTCAATGAAATATCTTAAATCTATGTCGAATTGATAGGTGTACATGTATC